AGCTCTTATTTTTGCAACTTTAGCCGCGGCTTATATCGGTGAATCCATGGAGGGCCATCATTGAAATAGTTTTTTCAAACTAACGGGTCTTTTTCTTTGGTTCAATAAAATTGACTTAGGGAATCTACAACTAGGCCATATACGATATAGAGTAATACCAAAAAAATTACGATATTAGATAGGTGTAAAAAAGGAAAGAGATCGAAAAGATCTTTTTCCTAAAGTTCTCTTTCGTCTACTTAATATCATACCTCTCCTCAACCAATATTCGATTTCTATCTCATTATTCAATAGTTCAAGTTCAATATTCAAATAAAAAAAGAATTAGAATATTCAATATGAATGCCTGTATTTAGGACGTGTGATTAAATATTAATATTAAATAAAAGAATTAAATAAAAAAAAGGGCGAAGGATTCCTATTTAAGTTGTTTTATTCAATGATTGACCAAACGAAAATAATAATACAATAAATAACAAATTGTATGAACTTAGATCAATCAAATAATAATATTTCTATGCAATGATTTGGACTAACCAATTTGTCCATTTAGATTGGATACATTGGAATAATGATAAAGAAAAAAAAAAAAGAATTTACACAAAAACCTAATTCATAAAAAATGGGTTGGTTTGGAGAGGGTAGGTATATGTAATTGAATGGCTATAAACTATAAATAAGTCAACTCTTGTAGATATTTCGATAATTGATTCTCGAATCCGATTGAATCTAAGATGAATGCTTGGTTTACGTTATGGAAGAAAGACACGTATATGTGATATTAGATATTGACTGATTCTATATGAACTAAAGAGATTTTTTATTTGCCACCCGCCTCCTATGAATTTTGGCAGGGATTCTAATAACAATAGAAGCCCTTCCCTTTCCGTCTCCTTGTGATTGTGAATTGACTAAATAAATAGATGAAATTCAGAAAAGGGTGGACGAAAAAAAGAGTTCGGAACCAAGAAATGGAAGATCGAAAGTCGTCTGGATTCACAAAGACTCTGTGGATAGAAACAGAAACTAAAAAAAATAGCTTGAATTATTCACTAATACTATTACTTCATAATTTAACTCGAAGTTCTTAGTTACTTCGAAATGCTAGCGACGGAATTATTAAGTCATAATTCGTTGGTTGATTGTATCATTAACCATTTCTTTTTTTGGTACGAGGGAACTTATCATGAATCCACTGATTTCTGCCGCTTCCGTTATTGCTGCTGGGTTGGCTGTAGGGCTTGCTTCTATTGGGCCCGGAGTTGGGCAAGGGACTGCTGCGGGTCAAGCTGTAGAGGGTATCGCGAGACAGCCTGAGGCAGAGGGAAAAATACGAGGTACTCTATTGCTTAGTCTAGCTTTTATGGAAGCTTTAACAATTTATGGACTGGTTGTAGCATTAGCGCTTTTGTTTGCGAATCCTTTTGTTTAATATGAAAAATCACTATTTTATTGCCTTGAACTAATTATTTCCTTTTTCTAATTCTATTAAGATTTCACGCCTACACTTACTTATTCGTTGACAAAATAACCTGTGGGAAGGGTTGATTTCTGGATGAGAGATTAGTATACCCATTCCCTTTCATCCTTCTCCTTCGGAGTCCAGGGGAAACTAAGGATTGCCACAAGGGGGATAGTTCACATAAATAAAATACTTTTTTTAATTTAAAATAGGAAATAAATAAAAAAGAGGGGCGAAGTGATACAAAAAGAACTCTATTCGATTTTTTAGTCTATCCATTTAGTCTATAGGAGATCATATGAAAAATGTAACCGATTCTTTCGTTTCTTTGGGCTATTGGCCATTTGCCGGGAGTTTCGGGTTTAATACCGATATTTTTTCAACAAATCTAATAAATCTAAGTGTAGTGCTTGGTGTATTGATCTTTTTTGGAAAGGGAGTGTGTGCGGGTTGTTTATTTCAAGAATATGTTGGATCCACCCAGCTGTACCTTTTTCGTTATAACTAGAAAGGTGCACGATCTCACGAATGACTTCGGAATAAATTAAGAGATTATGGATAAGAACCATAGCATTTCGTGATTCATTGGTAATTTTTTTTTGATTCTCTATCAACCAATAATGTGTGGCCATTAATATGAATATGGTTAAAGCAAACTGTTTGAAGTCTAGATGCGGCGCGGTACTCTTTCACCCTCTATGTTAATATGTTAATATGGAGATGGTTCAAAATGAATATTTTAGGGATAGAGAACACTCCTATTCATAAATCATAAAATGGTTTTGAACCGTTATTGTTATTGTAAAAATGGGTATTTCCCCCTTTTATCCAATGCTGAATCGACGACCTATGTAGAAGTAAGAAGAGTTTTTTGGATTTGAAGAAAAAAAAGAAACAACTTTGTTGACAATTACATATTTTTGTCAGAAGAGTCCTCTGAATATTTTGATTTGGCATTTGTTTATATATTTTTTTGCATATGAAAATATGAACAAACAAAGAAGAGAGGATAGGCTCATTACATTTATAAAAAGATAT